CAATGCAGATTTTGATGGGGATCAAATGGCTGTTCATGTACCCTTATCTTTGGAAGCTCAAACAGAGGCTCGTTTACTTATGTTTTCTCATATGAATCTCTTGTCCCCAGCTATTTGGGATCCTATTTCCGTACCAACTCAGGATATGCTTATAGGGCTCCATGTATTAACGATCGGGAATCGTCGAGGTATTTGTACAAATAGGTATAATACATATAATTGGAGAAACTATGAAAACAAAATAGTTAACAATAATAAGTATATGAAAGCGACGTATTGTTGTAGTTCCTATGATGCACTTGGAACTTATCGACAAAAACGAATCAATTTAGATAGTCCTTTGTGGCTCCGGTGGCGACTAGATCAACGTGTCATTGGCTCAAGAGAGGTTCCCATCGAAATTCAATATGAATCTTTGGGTACTTATCATGAGATTTATAGGCACTATCTGATCGTAAGAAGTGTAAAAAAAGAAATTCGTTGTATATACATTCGAACCACCATCGGTCATATTTCTTTTTATCGAGAAATAGAAGAAGCCGCACAGGGGTTTTGGCGGGCCTATTCATACACTATTTAAACTAAGAAATTCGATTAGGTGATATCTGTGCCGTGGTAATTCGGTTTCTCGAGTTTCGCCCATATCCGAATTCGTGAATTTCTGCGTGAATCAAGATTAAAGTAAGGAAGTTTTCGAATCATTGACTCAGGCCCATTGTTGAATTCTATTAAGCATAATATGGGGGGGGTATTTATGACAGAACGGGTTGATCTGGTCTTTCACAATAAAGTGATAGATGGAACTGCTATGAAACGACTTATTAGCAGATTAATAGATCATTTCGGAATGGCATATACATCACATATCCTGGATCAATTGAAGACTCTAGGTTTCCAGCAAGCCACTCTTACGTCTATTTCATTAGGAATTGATGATCTTTTAACAATACCTTCTAAGGAATGGTTAGTCCAAGACGCTGAACAACAAAGTTGTATTTTAGAAAAACACTATCATTATGCGAATGTACACGTGGTAGAAAAATTACGTCAATCCATTGAGATATGGTATGCTACAAGTGAATATTTGAGACAAGAAATGAATCCTAATTTTCGGATGACTGATCCTTCTAATCCAGTCCATTTAATGTCTTTTTCGGGAGCTCGAGGAAATGCATCTCAGGTACACCAATTGGTCGGTATGAGAGGATTAATGTCGGATCCTCAAGGACAAATGATTGATTTACCCATTCAAAGCAATTTACGCGAAGGACTTTCTTTGACGGAATATATAATTTCCTGTTACGGAGCCCGCAAAGGCGTTGTAGATACTGCTGTACGAACATCAGATGCTGGATATCTCACGCGCAGACTTGTTGAAGTAGTTCAACACATTATTGTACGTAGAACGGATTGTGGTACTATCCGAAGTATTTCCGTGAGTCCTAGAAAAGGGATAACGGAAAAAACCTTTGTTCAAATACTAATCGGTCGTGTATTAGCGGACGATATATATATGGGTCCACGATGCATTGCCGTTCGAAATCAAGAGATTGGGATTGGACTTGTCAATCGATTCATAACTTTTCGAGTACAACCAATATATATTCGAACCCCCTTTACTTGTAGTAGTACATCTTGGATCTGTCAATTATGTTATGGTCGGAGTTCTACTCATGGTGACCTGGTTGAATTGGGAGAAGCCGTAGGTATTATTGCGGGTCAATCAATTGGGGAACCGGGGACTCAACTAACATTAAGAACTTTTCATACCGGTGGAGTATTTACAGGCGGTACTGCCGAACATGTACGAGCCCCTTCTAGGGGAAAAATCCAATTCAATGAATATTTGGTCCATCCCACACGTACCCGCCATGGGCATCCTGCTTTTTTATGTTCTCTAGACTTGTATGTAACTATTGAGGGTCGGGATATTATGTATAATGTGAATATTCCACCAAAAGGTTTGATTTTAGTTCAAAATGGTCAATATGTGGAATCAGAACAAGTGATTGCCGAGATTCGTACCAGAGCATCCACTTTTCATTTTAAAGAGAAGGTACGAAAGCATATTTATTCTGAATCAGAGGGAGAAATGCACTGGAGTACTGATGTCTACCATGCACCCAAATACCCATATGATAATGTTCATTTATTACCAAAAACAAGTCATTTATGGATATTAGTGGGAGGTCCATGTAGATCCAGTATAGTGTCTTTTTCCCTCCACAAAGATCAAGATCAAATGAATGTTCATTCTTTTTCGGTCAAAGAAAAATATATCTCTGACCTCTTAATGACTAATCATCGAGTAAGTCATAAATTGTTGGATACTTCTGGTAAAAATAACCAAATTCTTGAGTATTCAATACCTGATCGCACCATATCCAATAGTTATTGGAATTTCATATATCCTTCTATTCTTCAAGAGAATTCTTATTTCTTGGCGAAAAGGCGAAGAAATAGATTCGTCATCCCATTACAATATGATCAAGAACGAGAGAAAGAACTAAAACCCTGTTTTGGTATTTCAATTGAAATACCCATAAATGGTATTTTACGTAGAAATAGTATTCTTGGTTATTTCGATGATCCAGTATACAGAAGAAGGAGTTCAGGAATTACTAAACATGGGACCATAAAGGTAGATTCAATTGTAAAAAAAGAGGATTTGATTGAGTATCGAGGAACCGAAGAATTTCGTCCGAAATACCAAATACAAATAAAAGTAGATCGGTTTTTTTTCATTCCCGAAGAGGTGTATATCTTTCCCGGATCCTCGTCCATAATGGTCCGGAACAATAGTCTCATTGGAGTAAATACACGACTCACTTTAAATACAAGAAGTCGAGTAGGCGGATTAGTCCGAGTGGAGAGAAAAAAAAAAAGTATTGAACTAAAAATTTTTTCTGGAAATATCCATTTTCCTGGAGAGACAGATAAGATATCTAGGCACAGCGGCATTTTGATACCACCAGGAACGGGAAAGAAAAATTTTAAGGAATCAAAAAAAAAATGGAAAAATTGGATCTATGTTCAACGAATCACACCTACCAATAAAAAGTATTTTGTTTCAGTTCGGCCTGTAGTCACATATGAAATAGCTGATGGGATAAATTTAGCAACATTTTTCTCCCAGGACCTCTTACAGAAAAAGGATAATGTCCAACTTAGGGTTGTCAATTATATCCTTTATGGGAATGGCAAGTCAATTCGGGGGATTCATCACACAAGTATTCAATTAGTTCGAACTTGCTTAGTATTGAATTGGAACCAAGAAAAAAATAGTTCCATAGAAGAGGTTCATGCTTCCTTCGTTGAAATAAGGGCAAATGATCTAATTCGCGATTTCATAAGAATTGAGTTAATCAAGTCCACTATTTCATATATCGGAAAAAGGAATGATACGGTGGGTTCGGGATTGATTCCCGATAATAGATTAAATTGTACTAATATCAATCCTTTTTATTCCAAGTCGAATATTCAATCACCTACTCAGCATCAAGGAACTATTGGTATGGGTACCTTGTTGAATCGAAATAAGAAATGCCAATCTTTGATAATTTTGTCATCATACAATTGTTCTAAAATTGGCCCATTCAAGGGCTCGAAATATAACAATGTGACAAAAGAATCGAATCTGGATCCCATAATTCCAATTAGGAATTTTCCGGGTTCCTTAGGTACAATAGTACCTAATATAGGTAATTTTTATTTATTTTACCATTTAATAACTCATAATCAGATTTTGTTAAAGAAATTTTTGCTACTTGACAATTTTAAACCGACCCCCCAAGTACTTCAAGTACTTCAATATTGTTTAATAGATGAAAATGGGAGGATTTATAGTCCCGATCCATGCAGTAACATCATCTTGAATACATTCCGTTTGGATTGGTGCTTCCTCCATCACAATTATTCTGAAGAGATATCCACAATAATTAGCCTTGGACAATTTATTTTTGAAAATGTATGTCTATTCAAATACGGGCCGGACATAAAAAAATCTGGTCAAATTCTAATTGTTCATGTTGATTCCTTAGTTATAAGATCGGCTAAGCCCTATTTAGCCACTCTAGGAGCAACTGTTCATGGTTATTATGGGAAAATCCTTTATGAAGGAGATACATTAGTTACATTTAATTATGAAAAATCGAGATCCGGTGACATAACGCAGGGTCTTCCAAAAGTAGAACAAGTCTTAGAAGTGCGTTCAATTGATTCCATATCGGCAAACCTCGAAAAGAGAGTTGAGAGTTGGAACGAATGTATACCAAGAATTCTTGGAAGACCCTGGGAATTCTTAATTGGAGCTGAGCTAACCATAGCCCAAAGTCGTATCTCTTTGGTTAATAGGATTCAAAAGGTTTATCGATCCCAGGGGGTACAGATCCATGATAGACATATAGAAATTATTGTACGTCAAATAACATCAAAAGTGTTGGTTTCAGAAGATGGAATGTCTAATGTTTTTTCACCTGGAGAATTAATTGGATTATTTCGAGCAGAATGTGCAGGACGTGCTTTGGACGAAGTGATTTGTTATCGGGCAATCTTATTGGGAATAACGAGGACATCTATGAATACTCAAAGTTTCCTATCTGAAGCGAGTTTTCAAGAAACCGCTCGGGTTTTAGCAAAAGCTGCTCTACGAGGTCGTATTGATTGGTTGAAAGGCCTGAAAGAGAACGTTGTTCTGGGGGGAATTATACCTGCTGGTACCGGATTCGAAAAATTCGTGCATCGTTCAAGGCAAGACAAGAACACTCATTTGCAAATCAAAAAGAATAATCTATTCGAGTTAGAAATAAGAGATATTTTATTACACCATAAAGAATTATTCTGTTCTTGCATCCCAAACAATTTACACGAGACATCAGAACAATCATTTACGAGATTTAATGATTCCTAAGGGGATATTCCCCCCTTTAACAATTTTATCTGGTCTGATTATTGATTTGGTTTGGTAATATAATATTTGGTAATATAATGGTAATATAATAATAAAAAAAAATGAATTAAAAGAAATTAATGGTTTGGACCGCGTATCAAGGTCAATCCCCGGTAGAAGGTTCCCTTGGAACAATCATTACTTTTTTTTTCAGGATATCTCGTCTCTTTGTAAAAAAACAAAAAAAGAGGGAATGTGGGGGAAAATGACAAGAAGATATTGGAACATCAATTTGCCAGAGATGATGGAAGCGGGAGTTCATTTTGGTCATGGTACTAGGAAATGGAATCCTAGAATGGCCCCTTACATCTCTGCAAAGCGTAAAGGTATTCATATTATAAATCTTACTAGAACTGCTCGTTTTTTATCAGAAGCGTGTGATTTAGTTTTTGATGCAGCAAGTAGGGGAAAAAGCTTTTTAATCGTTGGTACCAAAAATAAAGCAGCAGATTCAGTAGCATCGGCTTCAACAAGGGCTCGATGTCATTATGTTAATAAAAAATGGCTCGGTGGTATGTTAACAAATTGGTCCACTACGGAAACGAGACTTATTAAGTTCAGGGATTTAAGAGCAGAACAAAAGATGGGTAAACTCAACCGTCTCCCCAAAAGAGATGCAGCGATGTTGAAGAGAAAATTATCAACCTTGGAAACATATCTGGGTGGGATCAAATATATGATGGGGTTGCCTGATATTGTGATTATCGTTGATCAACAAGAAGGATATATGGCTCTTCAAGAATGTGTCATTTTGGGGATTCCGACGATTTGTTTAATCGATACAAATTGTAACCCGGATCTCGCAGATATTTCGATTCCAGCTAACGATGATGCTATAGCTTCAATCCGATTGATTCTTAATAAATTAGTATCCGCCATTTGTGAGGGCCGTTCTAGCTATATAGGATAGGAAATTGTTGACGTTTTTGATTTTTCATAATCAAAACCAAAATAATAAAATTGGTTAAGTATTTGATTGGGGAATTTCATAGATTTATTGGATCGGTTACTATTCTTGAATTTTAAAAAAGAGATAAATAATATTGATCTTTTGTAATTGTTTGGAAATATACGATTAATAATTAAAGCAGGTAAGTTCAGAAAGAGATGGTTGAATCAAAATAATTTTTTTTTTAAGTTCGATTTCTGTCAAAGGACAATATGAATGTTATACCATGTTCCATTAAAACACTCAAAGGGTTATACGATATATCGGGTGTAGAAGTAGGCCAACATTTATATTGGCAAATAGGGGGTTTACAAATCCATGCCCAAGTACTTATTACTTCTTGGGTCGTAATTGCTATCTTATTAGGTTCAGTCATCATAGCTGTTCGGAATCCACAAACTATTCCGACTGACGGTCAGAATTTTTTCGAATATGTCCTTGAATTTATTCGAGACTTGAGCAAAACCCAAATCGGAGAAGAATATGGTCCTTGGGTTCCCTTTATAGGAACTATGTTCCTATTTATTTTTGTTTCTAACTGGTCGGGTGCTCTTTTACCTTGGAAAATTATACAGTTACCTCATGGGGAGTTAGCTGCGCCCACGAATGATATAAATACTACTGTTGCTTTAGCTTTACCCACGTCAGTGGCATATTTTTATGCGGGTCTTACCAAAAAAGGATTGGGTTATTTCAGAAAATACATTCAACCAACCCCAATCCTTTTACCAATAAATATCCTAGAAGATTTCACAAAACCTTTATCTCTTAGTTTTCGACTTTTCGGGAATATATTGGCTGATGAATTAGTAGTTGTTGTTCTTGTTTCTTTAGTACCTTCATTAGTTCCTATACCTGTCATGTTTCTTGGATTATTTACAAGTGGTATTCAAGCTCTTATTTTTGCAACTTTAGCTGCGGCTTATATAGGCGAATCCATGGAGGGTCATCATTAACTAGTCTTCAAAATAGTCGTTTTTTTTTAAGCTTATTTTTAGTCATGCATTGTATTACTCAAGAGAATTCACTCAGTTGGGAAACATAATAGATACAAATCTATAATATGTCTAGTATCTATGGCCTAGAATCGTGGGAGGAAAGATGGACGATATTACAGAATTGGAAAAAGGATGGCTTTCCTTGGAAGGTCAAACTAGATATATGTAATGTGTATAAGTCCAATCAATGTGTATATTTCGAAAAATGATTTTCGAATCGAATTCAATATAAAATGTGGACAGTACACGTTATGGAAGAAAGAAATGTATATGTGATTAGATATTTATTAGTTATATTTAACTTATATGGGGATTATCCCTATATAAGTTATATTATTTCCTATTTACAATTTCTTACTATTTACATATTTATATGTAGATGGATTCCAATAAAATTTTCTTTTCTTTCATCCGCGACTATGCGTGGATTGAAGAAAAAGGGGATGAACTCGGGAATAGAGTAAAGAATGAAGAATTGATGAAAGAATGGTTCGAAAGAAAGAAATACAGTAACTAGAGCTGTATGCATATGGATTTTTAAAAACCTCTTCTTCATACGTAGAAACTAAGAAAAAGGAGATATCGAAGTAGTTCTGATGATTCGGTTGATTCCGTAATATTTTTATTTTAATTTGGAGTTTTTAGTTACTTCGACCCGATGGATCTTAATGAGAAAATAATAAGTAATAATCCATTGGTTGATTGTATCATTAACCATTTCTTTTTTTTTGTGCGAGGAACTTACTATGAATCCACTGATTTCTGCCGCTTCTGTTATTGCTGCTGGATTGGCTGTAGGGCTTGCTTCTATTGGACCTGGAGTTGGTCAAGGCACTGCTGCAGGACAAGCCGTAGAAGGTATTGCGAGGCAACCAGAAGCAGAGGGTAAAATACGAGGTACTTTATTGCTTAGTCTAGCTTTTATGGAAGCTTTAACAATTTACGGGCTGGTCGTGGCATTGGCCCTTTTATTTGCGAATCCTTTTGTTTAATGTAATCCTCGAAATGCGAAAAAGTACCTTATATACCTTTTTTATTTCATTTTTTGCCCTTTGTTTTTTTGAATTGTCTCAACACTTTACTCCTAGAATAGGATTACTTAATTTGTTTTGTTGAGACAATACCCCCGGGGGGGGCAGATTTTAGGATGAGGAAGTCGCGGATCTGCTCGCTTTCTTCCTTCTCATTCTTAGTACAACGGAAAATTGTTTTTTCCTTTTAAAGAGCATTTCAACAAAGGAGATATTTCGTAATTGACATGAAACCTAACCCAATAATATCTTATTGGAAACGTCAACGTCAATAAAAAAAAAATAAGAAATAAAAAAAAAATAAAGAAATCGATTAAAAAAAGACAAGTGAGGTGATACAAAAAGAATTCTGGTTCTTTGTTAGTCTTATCTATACGAGGAGAGCATATGAAAAATGTAACCGATTCTTTTGTTTCCTCAGTATATTGGTCATTCGCCGAAAGTTTCGGATTTAATACCGATATTTTAGCAACAAATCCAATAAATCTAAGTGTAGTCCTTGGTGTATTGATTTTTTTTGGAAAGGGAGTGTGTGCGAGTTGTCTATTTCAATAATAGGTTGGATCCAACCGACGGCACTTTATTTCTGTTCTATTATTTATTTTATTAATAGTTCTATTATTTATTAATAGGAGGATAATAAATAGGAAAGAAAGGTGCATGATCTCGACGAATTACTTATGAATAAGTTCCATTCAAATTCAGAAATCATATATATATGTAAGAACTGTAGCATTTCGTGACTCATTGGTAAATCAACTTTGATTCTCTATCAACCAATAAGGTGAGACCATTAACATGGTTAAAGCTAAACTGTTTGAAGTTCGGGCATAACGTAGGTATTCTTTCTACCACTATGTTAGTACTGAAATGGTTCAAAAATGAATAGTTAGTAATTTATCCGATATAAAACACTCATATTGATAAAACGATTTGAACCATTCGGTAGTTACTACAAAAAATTGACTAGAAAAAATGGATACCTTGCTTTTTTTTATCCAATGCCGAATTGACAACCTATGTATAAAAAAAAGAAGAATTTTTTGGATTTGAAGAAAAGAGAAATAAAAAAATTTTGAAAATTGCAAATTTAAAATAATAAAAAAAAAATTATATATATATATATATATATATTTGCTTATTATATATAGTTTGTTTGATATTTGTCTTTGACATTAAATAAGGAACAAATCAAATAAAGAAACAACTTTGCTGAAATTATATATAGATTTTTGTCTGATCGGAAGAGAAGAGTCCTTTTACTAGAATAGTATATTCTGGTCTTGTGTCAGTTTCGATGAATACGAGCAGAAAAGAAGGGGCAGGCTCATTACATTAAAAGATATGGGAATGCCCATAAAAATAAAATAAATAATTGAGCGTGAGAGCCAAATGAATCGAAAGATTCATGTTTGGTTCGGGAAGAGATCGTGGAAGTTGTAAAATTAATAGTAAGATAATCTACTTTCATTAAATGATTTATTAGATAATCGAAAACAGAGGATCTTGAGTACTATTCGAAATTCGGAAGAATTGTGTAAAGGGGCTATTGAGCAGCTCGAAACAGCCCGGGCTCGCTTACGGAAAGTGGAAATAGAAGCAGATGAGTATCGAATTAATGGATATTCTGAGATAGAACGAGAAAAAGTAAATTTGATTAATGCTACTTGTGATAGTTTGGAACGATTAGAAAATTACAAAAATGAAACCGTTCATTTTGAACAACAAAGAGCAATTAATCAGGTACGACAACGAGTTTTCCAGCAAGCCTTACAAAGAGCTCTAGGAACTCTGAATAGTTGTTTGAATAGTGATTTACATTTCCGTACCATCAGTGCTAATATTGGTATCCTCGGAGCCATGGAAGAAATAATCGATTAACCCACTTTTGCTTTAGTTTAAACTTTAGGCATTATTTTTTTTTGGACGAAAAAAAAAATAAAGAGACACTAATGGTAACTCTTCGAGCCGATGAAATTAGTAATATTATCCGTGAACGTATCGAACAATATAATAGAGAAGTAAAGATTGTGAATACCGGTACTGTACTTCAAGTAGGTGACGGTATTGCTCG